CCCCGCATTTATAGTTCGTTCTATATACCCGCTTACTTATGCCTTACTTATGCTAATATCTATCCCAATTGTATTCTATTTGAAATAGAATAAAACGGATACATTTTATGACATTGAAATCTGGCAATAGTAACATAGTCAATTCAATTTGGCTAAAAAAAACAAAGAAAGAGGTGGTAAAGTCATAAAGTCAAATAAAATAGTCTTCTTCAAACAAAAATCTACCTATTATGACTAGGAATGCGGTACAAGGGATTCCCTGAAGCTCGTAGAAAAAGAGCAAGTAAATAAAAGGTTTTTCATAATTTCATTTTTTTTTTGATCATACATAATCGACAACAAGAATTTGGTTCTTTTTACGAACCTGATGTCGATAAATCCGCGAATCTAGAAATTCATTTCGGCCAATTGAACCTTCTCGAACTGTTTCTTTTTAAGAACCAAAAATATTTGTGCCAAAATAACAGATGCCAAGAAGAACAAAAGACCTTGGACCCGTAATGGATCTTGAAGTACTATTTCTGCATCTCCCTGACCAAACCCACCCACATTAGGATTACTCGTTAATGGTTGATCCAATTTGATGGATTCGCCCTCTGAAATAAGAAGTTCTGGTCCTGGAGGGATAATATCAACCACTTGACGTCCATCCGACGGATCTGTTATGGTTATTTCATATCCCCCTTTTTCTTTTCGTATGATTTTACTTACTATACCTGCTCCTGTAGCATTATAAACAGTATTGTTACTCTTGCTTCCGTCGGGATAAATCTGACCCCTTCCCCTATTCCCACCTACGTATATAGGATATTTTAAGAAGTGAACATCTTTCTTAGTAGCGGGGTCGGGGGAAAGAATAGGAAAGGCGATTTCACTATATTTCTGACCAGGGACAGGCCCTATCACAAGAATATTTTTTTTAGTAGGGCGATAGCTCTGAAAAGACAAATTGCCTATCTTTTCTTTCATCTCGGGAGAAATACGATCGGAAGGAGCTAATTCAAACCCCTCCGGTAAAATAAGAACAGCCCCCACATTCAAACCCCCTTTCTTACCATTAGCAAGAACTTGTTTTACTTGCTTATCATAAGGAATTCGAACAACTGCTTCAAATACAGTATCAGGAAGTACCGTTTGTGGAACCTCAATATCCACGGGCTTATTTGCTAAATGGCAATTGGCACATACAATACGCCCAGTTGCTTCTCGTGGATTTTCATAACCCTGCTGCGCAAAAATGGGATATGCACTTGAAATGGATGTCTGAGTTATGATATATATCATGAGCGATACGGAAATAGATCGAGTAATCTGTTCCTTTATCCAAGAAAAAGTATTTCTAGTTTGCATGGTCTAATCATTGATCCGAAAATTTCTACAATAAATTGGGTAGGTCGCTAGTATAGTTCCCTATCCACGATTCTGCTATTTACTGGAATCATTTTACTGGAATACTATAGGATGAAAATCCCCCGGATAGAAAGTTTTTAATGCTTATGTAGAACTACAAAGTAAGAAACATTCTAATTGGATTAAATTAATATCGGTGGATCATTTATCAATCATTCATTGAATGATAAATAACTACAAGTGATGGAGATACACGATTTAAATAACGGAAAATCCAATATTTAAAAATAGTATCGAGAATAACTGGAAAAGTGGAAACAAGACCAGATATAATTTGATCATTATGAACAAATCCAAAATCTTTGTAGACAGAACCAATCATTAGTTCCCAACCATGGGGTGAATGAAATCCGATACATAAATCGGTTAATAAAAGAATCGAAAAAGCTTTTACTGTATCACTTAAGTTATATAGGAATTCCTGAGCCCAAGAGTTAAGAATAAGAAGTTCTTCATTACCTAAAATAGAATAACCGCTTAGAATACCAAAACAGATTATATTTGTCGAGAAGTGCAAAATCGTATGGATGCGATCCTCATTGTGTATCTTGATTAATTGGATCGTATCTTTGTGGATTCCTATAGGAAGCTTTTGTAGATGTGTCTCCGAGTATTCCTTGATCATTTCGTCCAAGAAGAGGATTTCCTCCAATTCTATGAACTTTTCTATAATACTTTTTTCTTGAATATCATTCAAAAAAATTTCGGATTGACCAGTATTCGACCAATTAGTAACCCAAGATTCCATGCTTTTAGTAAATGAGAGAGAAATCCACCAGGGCAAAAATACTATAGATGCAAGATACAAAAGAGGAGTGAATGCTTTCTTTTTTGCCATTTTTCACCTGTGAATTTTTAATTAACCCACTTCATTTGTCGACTCTATGCAATCGAATATTTCTTTCAAACATGAGTTCTAGACAGGGTATCAAACCTATGAATCTATTTGATTTGTGATTTTGTTTGAATCTAGAAAGAATACAGAAATAGACTAAGACTCCACGTGGAATTCGAATGAAGAAATAATCAAAAATATTGTTTCCAGATATCTCAATTCACCAAATTCCAAACAAGTGTCTCCTTTCGATGACTGATTGAAAGAAGTACTTTAAGGAATGAATATTATTGAGATTTTGAGACGAAAGAACTCCTTTTCTATCAAAATATCCAATATTTCGAAAAAATGCCAACGATTCCCCATAGCCAAGAATAGAATAATTGAGAGAAATATATTGTGATGATCAAAAAAATGAGCGGCAAAACAAGACAGAAATGGGCCAAGTTATCATTATTAAGAAAACCCATTATTCCTTAGTAAGGAACACAAACGAAAGGATAAAAAAAGGTCGATTGACAAAAAGGAAATAATTTACAAGATATGATTTATCTGCATCTAAAGTATCACTTCCAACAAATATTGAACTTAAACAAAAAATCGAAATTTCTTTCTTTCGAAATCGTTTGATATATGAGATGAATTGAATCTAGTAGTTCAATTTCTTACTTGTTTGAATTGAGTTGCATGGATTTGGATACGCATAAAAAATAAAAAAAAAAGAGTTTTGTTTTATGGTTGTTCCATATACGGCGGCTTTGGCTCGACTGAACGTTCTGACGAAACTTCAGTTAAGTTATGTTATATAAAAAAGAGGATTCTTGCATTTTTTCCCCCCTGCTGAGAAAGCATTCGTTCTTCAGCCCAGTTCCTTTTATCAAAAGACTTCAATCGGTACGCGCAAGAAATAGGCCAATTCCGCGGCTTTTTGTTCAATTTCTCGTGGAGTCAAATTCTCATCAGTACGGGTCAAGGGAATAGCCCCCCGGCCTCTGATGTCCATATAAAGGACACGACGAGCATAAATACCCTCTTTAACTTCTATTCTAACGGATTGAATATCTTTTATGCGGAATCGGAGGAATATGCGACGATTTTTTCCAGGAAATCCCCAACGAAAAATACACACTATTCCTTTCTTTCTATCGAATCGATCATAACCACTACCTACATTCCATGAAATTGTGCACCACAAATAGGAACTAATAAAGAGACCCGCGATCCCGTAGAAAGACATCACGATCCCTTGTGGAAAAAAAATGATTTGCTGAGACGGAACAAAAGATATCAAATTTCTACCAAGATAACTGGAAGTTCCAACCAATAAGAATCCTAATGAACCTAACAAAACGATAAGGGCCCAGCAAAAATTACTTAGTTTTCGAGACCCCGTTATAAGTTCTATCCATATATGTTCTGATCGCCAACTCATACTTGATCCGATTTCATTTTATTGGAATTGAGAGAATACCCCAAATGATTTTGACTTTACTTTTTTTTGTTTCCGAAGGAACTCTCATCAACTAGCACTAGTTTGATGTGAACTAGCACTAGTTTGATGTGAACCTTTAGGAGTAATTCATCCAATTGGTTAGATCTAAAATAATAACATACCCTTCATATGATCCCAATATACATATTGATATACATATAGATCCACCAACTTTACATTTTAGGCATCCAGCGATCCTGATCTATTTGAAACTAGCTAGAATTCATTTACCCATAGATAATTTTCTGCAGGCATAAGAGCCCTTTCCTTTATGTTCGGCGGAAATCCACACGTTATACCATATTTCCCAAAATAAATATCTGTGTTATGCTACAAGGCTAAGTTTCAAAAAAAAAAAACGGATGAGATTGGATTGGGTCCCCTCAGATCTAAACAATCTTGTTTTTTTGAACATGAAGAAATAAAGAAGCCATTGCAAGTGCCGGAAATACTAGGCCTACTAAAGGCACAAAAATAGAGGGAAAATTGAAAGTTGTCATAAAATGGGTACCTCGATTTACTATTTGTACCTGTTATTATTTTTTTTTAAATATCATATTTTATATTTATACTAATTATAATTAAGAATTGTAATTATTATGAATTCGTAGTTATTATTAATTAATTTAATTAATTCAATTTGAAAATTCTTAGTAGAGATATAAGTATCTATATATCTAAGTGAGTATATAGAATAAGTCCAAGGAATGTAGAACTAAATAAATGGACTTATTCATCTTTCTACATGAAAGATACATATGATAATCAACTTTATTATTTTTCTTCATTTCTTTGTGTTTTGTTCTTGTCTTCTAATTTAATAAACAAAGAGTTTCTTACAAATCATCGAAAGATTCCTTAGAATGTGACACAACCGGGATTTTTAGTGAAAATGGGATTTTCGGGAGATGGAGAAAGATACAAAACTATATATCTATCTTTTCTATATTTGATTTGAATTTGATTATATACGTAAGACGAAATTCGTTTTATTTTCCTAATTTCACGAAAGGAAGAACTCACGTTTTTATCTTGTTGATAGAGACTTCTTAATTAGGAATCGGGAATCTAGGTAAAAAAAAGAGTTATCCGAAACTTTTGATTCTTTCTACAATTAGATCTTAGGTCACCAAAGAAAACTCCATTCTTATTTACTTTGATTCCGATAAGCTAACTACTTGTTTGCTACAAATAAAAAAATGGAACTTAGTGCGCTCTACTTGATTGAATTGGAATTCAAAGGAAAGAAGGCGTGGAGCTTAA